GCTCAAGAAAGGTTCCAGAAGATGTTAATCGTAAATAAGAAGATTGTTTACGAATAAAAACTAATAAAAATTCACATTCAGATACATAAGAATTGTATAAGAACCGAAATAATCTTTTATTTTCTTTTGAAAAAACATAAATAGTTTTATTAGTATGAGAAGTTCTATTCAAATTATGATATTCGTGAAGAAAGAACCGCAATAAATGTAAAAAAGGAACATCTTGAATCCAGCATTGAAGAATTTGAACCAAGATTTCAAAATGGATAGGATGGGGTATTAGTATATCTGAAACATTATTTAAATGTGATAATTTGTCCTCTAAAAAGGGAAAAATTGAATGAATTGATCGTAAATTATGATATTTTGGTATTTCTTTTTCTTCAAAATAAGATACTAATCGCAACGAGAATGGAATTTCTACAATGATTGAAAAACCCTTTGATACCATTTGAGAATAAAAATAATGAGAAAAAAAATAATTGTGGTTGTGTCCAACGAATCGATTTTGATTAGAATCATTAACCAAAGAAATCAAAAAATTCTGTTGATAGATTCGAATAATTAAATGTTTTACAAGTACTAAACTAGATTTATTGTCATAACCAAAAACTTCCACAGGTTCGTAAAAAACCGAACCATTTAACCCATGATTATGAGCAAGTGCATAAATATATTCCTGAAAGAGTAGCGGATATAGGAAGTGTTGTTGCCGAGATCTATCCTTTTCTAAATATCCTTGTAATTCTTCCATTGACTTACATTTTTTCTACTTGAAACAAAACACAACAGTAGGCATTTCTTGGGTTATCAAATTATACATAGTGCAATATGGTCAGAACAAGGTATGTATTACAGTATATATAGTTAAGAAATTAAAGATAGACCCCGGAGACCTAGAATCCAATCAACAGGCTCCTTTTCCTCTCCTTTTCTATACAATAGGTTTTATCCTTTGTTAAAATTACAAGAGGGTAAAAAATCCTTTATTTTTGCAACCCGATCGCTCTTTTGATTTTGGAAAAAATTATATTCTCTTTACTTTATCAGTATACTGTTTCTTCTACACATCCGTCTCCAAGAGAATAGTTAGGATTTTTTTTTCATAAAAAAAATAAAAAATAATCAATGATTCACTCGCATAAAAACCTTTTTCTGCACTGGCACTAATCTATTTTTAACATACAAATTAGATCGGGTAATTATTCCAATTTTAAGAATAAATTATTCCAATTTTAAGAATATAAGCTCGTTGCTTTTTGTTTTACCAAAATTAGGGCTAAAAGACGATATCCATTTATTCACTAGACTCAACTGTAAATTTCTTTTGTCTCCTTCCAAAAATAAAAATAATTAATAATATATATATATATAGTTAAGTTAAGGATAAATTAAATTAAAAGTTCTATTTTAAATTTTATTTTCTTCTTATTATTACGACATGCTGTTTTTTCCATCCATTACCTTTCAGGATCAGTCGCGGTTTTATAGACTCTACCAATAGTCTGGACGAATTCATTGCTTCATCCAAATGTGTAAAAGATCATAGTCGCACTTAAAAGCCGAGTACTCTACCGTTGAGTTAGCAACCCAGATAAATATGATTTGTAGATACGATCGAAATAAAAAAATAAAATTGATCCCATTCCGCCAAAATAATAAAGATTGAACTAGCAACAAATTAAATTTAAAAGAAAGATTTTTTTAATCAATTATAAACACCAATCCACTAAAATAGGTAGGATTGGATTAAAAAATAATAAATTCTCAATAGATATATCTAATATCTATAATCAAAACTTATACCTATTATTTCTCTTGATCCATTCCATTTTTTTTTTTTTACGTCTTGTATACCAGTAAATTCAGTAAACACATCCTTATGACTAAGGTGACTAAAGCTAAAGCGAAGGAAAAAAAATAAATATGAGGCAGGAATAAACAGATCCATTTTATTTATCTACGATCAAATTATATTTGTTCGGTACACCATTGTCAATATGATATAGAATGCTGAGAAAAAAATTCTAAATAAATCAAATTAAGGCCTTGTGTTGGATTGGCACAATATAAGTAAAAGTAAAAAAATCAATTTGAATGCAAAAATAAATAAAGGCAGGGTAGAGAAAAATATCGAGTTGATTCAATCAAAAGAGGTACAATAACCGAAATTGACCCTGTCTTTGTCGGTAAATTATATTCCCACAATAACAATAAAAAATAAATAATAAAATAATAAGTGAGCAAAAAAAAGAACAAACAAATTCTGGAGAAATAATTATACAAAGATAAAGATAGATGCTAGTACCCTCTCTTTTTTATTCAATTTTTTTAATTTAATTAAATTAACAGTTAACCCAATATTCCTTCTTTAAATAATTTTGTCTTCCTTAAAATATCATGAACAGTTCCTGTAGGTTGAGCACCATTTTCAAGGAAATAACGAATGGCAGGAACATTTAAATAAGTTTGATTCTGTATCGGATCGTAAAAACCCACTTTTTGAAGATCTCTTCCTTCTCTTCGGGATCGAACATCAATTGCAACGATTCGATAGATCGCTCATTGGGATAGATGTAGATAAATAATGCACACCCCCTAGAAACGTATAGGAGGCTTTCTCCTCATACGGCTCGAGAAAAAATGATTCTAATATTTGTATATACACGGCAAATATATCCATAAAATACTGAAGAAATAATGAATTAGACTATGATTAAAGTGGTTTTTTCTTCCTCTTTCCTTACGAAAGTTAAAAAGATATCATTCGTACTCATAACTCAAGTTGGGTAATTCTGAGGAAATCCTTAGATATTTATTGAGTCGTCTCTAACCTCTTTTGTTTGTCTCGTCTCGAATCTATTTTTCCACATTTTGATCAAATTATTGAGACAATTGAAAATAGTGTTTCCTTGTTCCGGAATCCTTTATCTTTGTTTTGTGAAATCATTGGGTTTAGACATTACTTCGGTGATCCTTATTCCTTTTCAAAATGGCAGCAACATACCTTTTGTTTTTTTTCTTATTTTTTTCTATAGAAAGAAATAAGAGAGATTGATTCCCTTGTGATACACTTTTGATCGAAATAGTTTTATGAATTCCGACAAATATTACTTATTTTCTTTTTTATTTCAAACTTGTTTGAATTTTAACCCTTTTCAATTTATATAATTTATCCATTTATATTAAAAATTTATATTATAGAGGATATATTTACAAAGTTGGTTCAACTTATTGATTTTTATTGTCACTAACCCTAGATTCTTCCCCCCCGATAAATGAATCTCAATACTTTCTGCTCGAGCTTCATCATGTACTATTCCTATTTACCAACCCAACACAAATTAGGTTCCTAGCAAGAACAGAACAAACTATGTCGATTCAAGAGCATCTTCATTCCTATAGAAAATGGTGGATGTAAGAATCCACAACGAATCATGTCCTTCAAGTCGCACGTTGCTTTCTACCACATCGTTTCAAACGAAGTTTTACCATAACATTCCTCTGATTAAATTTCGAACCGGTATGGAATTGATTCAATATGGAATCATGAATAGTCATTGGATCAAATAATATATGTATATATTTATATATATATTATGATATGGCCGGCCGTATAGTTTTGATTTTATATTATATATATAAATAAATAAATAAATAAATAAAGAAATAAATGAGTTTAGTTTGCTTAAGATTTATTGAAATTTTCAACAGATTGTTCGGGACGATCAATCATGAAGGATCCTTTTTTTTCTTGAACAAATAAATTAAAAACCTCAAAGAAAGGGGCTCTAATGAATTCCCAATTCCAGAATAAAATCTGTTTTTAATCAAATAAACTATTCCAATGACCCACGAAGGTTGGAAAGTTTATCGATAATATATAGATTTATTGCACTTCTTCGAATACCAAAGCAAAGATTTATATTATAAAAATTAAGTTAAAAAATAAAGATCTTTATTTCCAACTGCATTTGACACTTGATTCTGTTTGTAAGAAACCAAAAAAAATTCTTAAGAATCATTCTTAGAAATCAGAAACGAAAGATTCTTCTCTTTAACAATTTTCTGTTTAATCTTGCTAATAAAGAGAAAGAATCTTTCGTTTCTGATGGAGACGATCTGGGACGGAAGGATTCGAACCTCCGAATAGCGGGACCAAAACCCGTTGCCTTACCGCTTGGCCACGCCCCATTTAGATTTATATTCGACACTAATAAAGACTAATATTGGTATTGGTCATTCGTCAATCCCAGCCCAAATACGTAATATATTGTTGCTAGGTTTCTATACATGGAGAGATAGAATCAAAAAATTTATTGATCATTACATAAAATTCAATTAAGATATTGTATGAAACTATAATTCCTTGTATTCTTATTTGAGAATTGAAAGGGGTTTTTATTTTGGGAGAGTTCAAAGAAAAATAAGGATTTTTTGGCCTGCCTTTTCATTTTTACCTTATATTATAAAAATGACTCAATCAAAATTAAATTATCTAATCTACAAGAATGAAATGTTTGTTATGCTTAATATCTTTAGTTTAATCTGTATCTGTCTTAATTCCATCCCTTTTTTGAATTCGAGTAGTTTTTTCTTCGCTAAATTGCCGGAGGCTTATGCCTTTTTCAATCCAATCGTAGATTTTATGCCTGTCATACCTCTACTATTTTTTCTATTAGCTTTTGTTTGGCAAGCTGCTGTAAGTTTTCGATAAAATTTTCAATACTCTCCTTAATTCATGATTTTTTGAAAAAAAAAAACACACACTTCATTATAGCATATGCAGTACGAAAAAAATGGGTAATCTATTCCCCTAAAAAAATGATCTTGGAGATTTTGTAATGCTTACTCTCAAACTCTTCGTTTACACAGTAGTGATATTTTTTGTTTCTCTCTTCATCTTCGGATTCTTATCTAACGATCCGGGCCGTAATCCTGGACGTGAGGAATAAAAAATAAGACATTTTTAACTTTGCTTTTTTTAGGAATTCTTGATC